ATACCCTTGTTTTCCCAAAAGAAAGATTTGGCTCAGGATTGCCCATTTTTAATTCCAGGGTTTCTCTGAATTTGGAAGTTACCACTTAGCAGGTTTCCATACCAAGGCTCAATCCAATCAAGTCCGTAGCGTCTACCAATTTCGCCATATCCCCCTTTCCCTTTTCTTTGAGACCAAGATACATTTATAATTTCATCCATCTCTTTCATTTATTTCTTTTTTTGAAACCGTTGAATTCATTATCTAATGATTTCTATATCAAAATGCTATTTTCTTTTTTTTTGACCATCCTATATCAGTTCATTTCTATTGGATAAACCTTGTTTATTTCAATCAGAAATAATTCTATCATTGATGTATTTTCAATTCAAGATGAATAGATATATCCCATATCTATTTTATCTCTCCCTTTCATTTTTACAGTGTGATTTGTAATACTGTAACGTTCGATATTCATTCTTTTTTTTTCGTCCTATCTCCTCCTTTTCAAAATGAAACCAGAATAATGTCTCAGTCTAATTTAGATTGTATCTTTATCCTTATCTTATTCTTTTCTTAGGACCGATCCGCTATAATGAAATTAACATAATTTACTATCTATAACTGCTTTAGTTAAGCTTTAAGAAAAATTCTATTTATTCTAATTAGAATTTCCAATTGAATTTGATATGATCATATATTATGATTATGATTGATGAAATATTTTTTAATAATTTATTAATATTACTTTATTATATTTTATATTTATTATTTTTTTATTATTTTCTTTTTTTATTTTAATTATTTCTAAAAGGAACTTAGCTTAGAACTTCGAACTTCTAGCTATAGAACTCTATTAATTAGTTTAGTTCATATGAAATTAATAGTTAAGATCCGACATTTTCCGGAATTCCTATACAATATTTCTATTTGTTACGCAATTTTTCTCTTATGTGAGCCCGCTTAGCTCAGAGGTTAGAGCATCGCATTTGTAATGCGATGGTCATCGGTTCGACTCCGATAGCCGGCTTTTTCTCTATCTATTTTTCCGAGATTGATAATCTCTCCTTTTCTTCAAATAAAATGCTGGATCAGCGATCTATTATGTCGTGGTAACTTGCAATTATTAATAAAAATGGATTAGAGCAATTAGATCTCTACAGAACAAATCATCAAACGGAGCCTCAACTTCCTATATATATATACAAAAAATCTAGATGTTGATACAATTCATTTTTTTTTTGTAGTACTTCATCAGTCGATTTTGCTTTGTTTATCCTTTAGTTCAGTTTAAATTTAGATTTATCGTGTAAAATGAAATTTCAATAAAATAAAAAAAAGGAGTCTTTATGTCTCGTTACCGAGGACCTCGTTTTAAAAAAATACGCCGTCTGGGAGCTTTACCAGGACTAACTAGTAAAAGACCTAGATCCGGAAGTGATCTTAAAAACCAATTGCGTTCTGGGAAAAAATCGCAATATCGTATTCGTTTAGAAGAAAAACAGAAATTGCGTTTTCATTATGGTCTGACAGAGCGACAATTACTTAGATATGTACATATCGCTGGAAAAGCCAAAGGGTCAACGGGTCAGGTTTTACTACAACTACTTGAAATGCGTTTGGATAACATCCTCTTTCGATTGGGTATGGCTTCGACCATCCCCGGAGCCAGGCAATTGGTTAACCATAGACATATTTTAGTTAATGGTCGTATAGTGGATATACCAAGTTATCGTTGCAAACCCCGAGATATTATTACTGCGAAGGATAACCAAAGATCAAAAGGTCTGATTCAAAATTATATTGCTTCATCCGCCCATGAGGAATTGCCAAAACATTTGACTATTGACTCATTCCAATATAAAGGATTAGTAAATCAAATAATAGATAGTAAATGGATCGGTTTGCAAATAAATGAGTTGTTAGTCGTAGAATATTATTCTCGTCAGACTTGAACCTAACAAAATTAAGAAAGAAAGGTTCATAGAATTTTGTCCCCTTTTCGCCGAACTAAATAGATCTAAGGGCCTTAATCCATCCGCATTTTTTCACCTATCACAAATGGATCAACAGTAGGATTTTTTTTCTTTTTTGCTCTTTCCTATTTTATAACCACAATAATTAGGAATAGAGAATTTCTATCAAATAAGGGTCTTATTGCTGGAATAATGGTTTCAATTGTTATTTGATTTGATACATTGTGGTCGATAACATTGGTGAATTAACAGAAACGGAAAGAGAGGGATTCGAACCCTCGGTAAACAAAAGCCTACATAGCAGTTCCAATGCTACGCCTTGAACCACTCGGCCATCTCTCCTACATAATCTTATTATTGACCAGAAACTGAGTGAATAGCGAGTTATTCATATTACTGCAGTACAGGTACGACCGATCACTAGTTCCATAGGAAGAATTCCTTTCCCATTTAATATTTCTCAACAAAAACTTCTCTCATTCATCAGCTACCCCGCGGATCTATTCCAAATTTATGAATCATCCCATGGATTTTGATATTTCGATTGTATGGCGTGGTGTATACACGTTATGCAAACAGAAGGTATGGTTACTCTACTCTATTTTTTCATGGAATGATTATTCCATTCTTTTTTCTCTTTGGATCATAACCAAATCAAAACTTCTCGAGTTATCAGAATCTGTAGTAAAAAAAGTCCTTGGTTATTTAACTTAGATGAAATAGTAATAGTTCCGCTCATTGTTATACTACAAAAATGGGAATGAAATCAATTTCCAATATCTCATATCTTTCCCAAACAAAAGGGGACAATTTAAGTGGAAAGCCCATATCTATTTAATATCTATTTATTAGAATAAAATTAGTCTGTTTTTATGTTATTTCGTACTGTATAATTCCTTTGTTTGTGGGATCATTTTCCCCGAGGGGTAATGAAAAGAATTCTAGAATGGATTGCTAATTATGCCTAGATCTCGTATAAATGGAAATTTTATTGATAAGACCTCTTCAATTGTAGCCAATATCTTATTACGAATAATTCCGACAACTTCAGGAGAAAAAAAGGCATTTACCTATTACAGAGATGGTGCGATTTGATTCTTTTTTCTTGTTTTTTTTAGCCCTCACCTCAGTCTTACGAGAAAGAGACGTGGTTCGGTATAGAAAGAACGAAATTCTTGAAATAAACCTACGCTCGGTGAAGGTGAAGTTTGGAGATAGAACAATTCCTTCTATCGTGTATCCTCGATTGATGCAGCCTCAGATGTTTCAATTGTTAATTTGAGTATTGAGCGAAAGGTTACACCTATGGGTTCTGTATTGTGGGTCAATCCTACACTACATTAGTACCAATAGACGGCATAAGGGAAAAAGCACTACACCTAGGAATCAACAACACAAAAACTTTGTTATAAATTCCCCCTTTCCTTATCGGTATCGGGACTAACAAGAATGGTTGGGACAACAAACAGCCATCTCGTTTGTACTTTGGATACCCGTATAACCATCAAAGATCGTTGAAGTGACTAATTCCTGGAAATAGAAGGCGTTGAGAACAAAGAAATTGTTGGAGTTACCATTTATATCTAACACTAATATGATTGGTGTTAAGAAAAAACCTCTTGCGGGAAGGCTGGCTAGAGATTTCTTGTAAAAATACTAGTTCCTTTCAGTTCATAATGAGATGAGAATAGTTCTATTTTTATTCTATGGATTATTCCCCTTAGTACTATGCGCAGAAGGGAGGAGCCGTATGAGGTGAAAATCTCATGTACGGTTCTGGAACGGAGATTTTTTTGAATAGAATGAACGACCGTAACGGATGTTGGCTCAATCCGAAGGAAATTATGCGGAAGCTTTACAGAATTATTATGAAGCTACGCGACCAGAAATTGATCCCTATGATCGAAGTTATATACTCTATAACATAGGCCTTATACACACAAGCAATGGAGAGCATACAAAGGCTTTGGAATATTATTTCCGGGCACTAGAACGAAACCCATTCTTACCACAAGCTTTTAATAATATGGCCGTGATCTGTCATTACGTGCGACTATCTCCACTATAGAAATAAGGAAAAAAAGCAAAGATCAAATTGGCTAGTAAATACTAGAAAAAATAGGCTTTCTACATAATGCATCGTCCAAAGCAACGATTTTTATCAGCTGTAGCAAGGAAAGAGACTTCACGAGAACCAAAATAGGAAGAAAAAAAAAAATGAGTGCAGCCTATATACTATATTCTATGGATAAAGGATCAAATTGATAGAGAAAGCACCGTAAAGATCAATTAGCGAGCTATTGAGTCGATACAGTTAAGAACTGCTTACTTATGTCATGATATGGGACAAAAGTTAGGAATCAACTTATGTAATAGAGTCGATCCACTAAGGTATTGAGCAGCGGTGTAGCATCAGATCCCAAAGATAGTAAGTTCTTTTTTCTTATGGAAAAAAGTCTTTTTCAAAGATTCTATATGAATTCCATATATGAAACCGAGATAGTTACCTTTCAGAAAATTCTAACGATATTGTGGGGATACCTATGCTTCATTCTTCTGAAGGTGGGAGAAAAGATCAAACTGATTCTGATTATTGATTAAAATTAGGGTTTGAAACTTATGTAATTAACTTCTTCTGGTTAACCCAAGAAAAAATGGGATAGGTTTATGAGAAATCTAATTCAGTTAGCATAGGGTAGATTAAGATAGGACACAAAAAGAATCGATTTTTGAGCCGTATGAGTAGGAAACTCTCAAGTACGGTTCTAAGGGAAGGAACCACCTATTCCGACCGGGGAGAACAGGCCATTCTACAGGGTGATTCTGAAATTGCGGAAGCTTGGTCCGATCAAGCTGCTGAGTATTGGAAGCAAGCTATAGCGCTTACTCCAGGTAATTATATTGAAGCACATAATTGGTTGAAAATCACGAAGCGCTTCGAATGAAACCACTCTCTTTTTTAATTCATTAAAAAAGAGAGTGGTTTGGTTGTTGGATCCATCAATCAAATAAAATAGATCATTCCTATGAGAAGATCTAATCAAG